AAACAAAAGCCTACATAGCAGTTCCAATGCTACGCCTTGAACCGCTCGGCCATCTCTCCTACATAATGATTATGAATCAAAAACCAAGTGAATAGTGAGTTCTTCATATTTCATTCTAGATTATTGGATTGGATAAGTATGACCAATCCATTTTAACTATATATTTGAACTATATATTACAAAATATTATAAATAAAAATAGAAAATTTTTCATCAAAGTAAAGAAAGATCTTTCGAGGCCTCAAGACAATTATTTTTTTACGAAATTTTTTTATTTGTAATTTTGAAAATGAAAAGGGGGTTTGTGTTTGCAAAAACGACTCCTACTAGAAATTCGATTCGAATCCATTAAATCAATGAATTAGAACGAATCAACTGATTAATAGGTCTAGATTTTTTAGACTAGGGTTAATGGATACCTTTCTATCATAATTCTATATAGACTACGATTCCATACCTTACAAATTCTCAAATTTCTTTCCGACTTTAGAATTCTCAACAACAAACCCCTTCCCTCACCCCTCTATTCTAGATTGATAAAACATTTTGTATAGTGGATTGTATACCTGCTATGTACATAACATAAAAAAGAGGTGGTTATTCTATTTTCATCATAGAATGATTTTTTCCTCTTTGTATCATAATTCAATACAAATTTCTCGAGTTATTTGAATCTGTAACTTCAACGAAATCGGAATAGTTCGCTTCGTTGGTATACTACTACATTAGGATGAAATCGAACCGGGTTGGACCTTTTCTTATTGATTCCTATAAAAAAGGAACAATTGGAATAAAAAGCCCATAATCTTTTTTTTTCAAATCAATCTATTTTTATGTTATTTCGTACTGTACAATTCTTTTCTTTGTGGGATCATTTTCCCCCGAGAGGGAATGAGAAGAATTATAAAATGGATTGCTAGCTATGCCTAGATCGCGGATAAATGGAAATTTTATTGATAAGACCTTTTCAATTGTAGCCAATATCTTATTGCAAATAATTCCGACAACTTCAGGAGAAAAGGAGGCATTTACCTATTACAGAGATGGTGTGATTTGATTCTTTTTTTTCTCTTGGTCTTACGAGAAAGACATGTGATTCGGAAAAATTTTTGAAATAAATCTACGCTTGTTGAAGGTGAAGTTTGGAAATAGAACAATTCCTTCTGTCGTGTATCCTCGATTAATGCAACCTCAGATGCTATGTTTCAATCTTAGATTCTAGTATTGAGCGAAAGGTTATATCTAGAGGTTCTGTATTATGGGGCAATCCTACTCCACTACACTAGTACCAACGGACAGCATAAGGGAAGAAGCACTACACCTAGGAATCAACAACACGAAAACCTTGTTAGAAATGACCCCTTTCCTTATTGGGCTCGGGACTAAAAGAATGGTTGGGACAACAAACATCCATCTCGTTCGTACTTTGGATACCAATATAACCATCGAAGGTTGTTTGAAGTGACTAATTCCTGGAAATTAGGAGGCGTTGAAAACAAAGAAATTGCTCGAGTTCTCATTTCTATCTAGTTATCTAGTCTCAACACCCTTGATATTAAGAAAAGATCTCTTGCAGGAAGGTTGGCTAGAGATTTCTTGTAAAAACACTAGCCCTGCTCAGTCCATAATGAGAATATTTTCATCTTTTTGATTTCATGTATATTCTCCTTATGCACATAAGGGAGGAGCCGTATGAGGTGAAAATCTCACGTACGGTTTTGGAACGGAGATTCTTTTAATTGAATGGCGACCGTAACGGATGTCAGCTCAATCCGAAGGAAATTATGCAGAAGCTTTACAGAATTATTATGAAGCTATGCGACTAGAAATTGATCCTTATGATCGAAGTTATATACTCTATAATATAGGTCTTATCCATACAAGTAATGGAGAACATACGAAAGCTTTGGAATATTATTTTCGAGCACTAGAACGAAATCCATTCTTACCACAAGCTTTTAATAATATGGCCGTGATCTGTCATTACGTGCGACTATCTTCACTATAGAAGTAAAAAAAGAAAAACAAAAAAAGGCTTTCTACATATACATCGTCTAAAACAACGATTTTTATCAGCTGTAGCAAAGAAAAAAACTTTATATTCATAAAAGTTGAAATATGAAGAAAATAAATAGATATACCTAGCTACTTTTTCTATGGATAAAAAAAGAATCTAATTGGTAAGGGAAGCACCGTAAAGATCAATTGGCGAAATTTGGGGCCAATACAATAATAACTGCGTACTTATGTCATGATGGTAGATATACTTATCTCGTGATGTGAGATAAAATAGGAATCCACTTATGTAATAGAGTTGATCCACTAAAGTCTTGAGCAGCGGTGTAGGATCAGATCCCAAAGATAGTAAGTTTTTCTTTCTTAGGAAAGAAAGTCTTTTTCAAAGATTCTATATAAATTTATATACGAAACCAAGATAGTTACCTTTCAGAAAATCGAATGATAGGGGAATTTTTTCTTCTGAAGGTGGGAAAAAAGATAA